GTAACAATTCTATTCAGTTCGGTTTCGGAAAACTTGCTGGTCGCGGATTAGTGCGTTCTGCGCCGCCGGCGGCCTAAAATCAAAGGCCTTTAGGGCTTACTTAGTGCTTGTGCTAAGGCGCAGGTTGATCTCTCTGGTTGAGGCTGCATTCATTTATTCAACTTGACACGTGGGAAGGGCTTACTCTCCTAGTGGCTCGGCTTGGTCTCGCTCCCTTCCTGCACTATTCCTCCCCACTAAAAAGAGCGATTGATAATCTCGATAACCTTTCTGTGAACGTCCGTCTTCGCGGGGCGATTTGAAATGGCCGTACTGTACTGGTTGGACGATGGCACAGTACGCAGGACCCTCGTATGAAACCCCACCGAGCTTCCTTGCACTATGTGGAACGGACTATTATCGGATTGGACACGCCTATAGCTAAAGGAACGTACAGCGAGCCGTAGCGGGAGGGAGGCCAATGTCCCGTCAGATACCACGGCCCACGGGCAAGCCAGCGACCTTCACCTCCCGCAGGTCGTACGGGGTGTTTCGCCGGAGTTCACGGCGGTCTATTCCCTTTCCAGATTGAGTTGATAGGGGCTTTTGGCTAACGTACGTTCAGGGGTCTGCCAGTCAACTACCTTCTCATCTAATGAGGTTTTCAGTACCACGAGTCCGTCGGTCGTTGTGTGGGTGGACTCGATTTCCTCCGGTTTTAAGCAATCCGTCTTTCTCATGTTTCACCATATGGATTACCTATCTTTCGGTTTCCTCCCGCAAGTGCCTTCGGTCTCCTTTAGCTCTGGTGGGCGTGGTTCTGTAGTTCTTCTGGCCTTCCTTCATGTCGTAGCCTTAGCTTATCGACGGGTCTTGCATTAGATACATACAGCATTTTGACTCATGCCTTGGAGAAGAACGTTCTTTGTTTGAGTTTGAAGTCGTTACCTTGCGGGAGCCACCTGGGCGAGACCCTTCTCTCCTTTTTTATTTCCATATGGTATGTTGAATCACTTGTGAAGTCGACTTCACTTGACCGTGTCTGCTTCAACTTCACCCTAGACTCGTGTCGTGTAGTGTAGCAAGACTAACAAGTGGTCGAGTGAATTTATGAACGAACGAGCTACTATTATAATATAAGCAATACCCTTTTTTATTTTTTGATTCTTCCTTGGCCGTGTGGAACATGGATTAGCATTATGTCATTCCTACAAGTGATCGCCCATCCAGGATTTGAAGCAGTGCCATATGAGGACTTCGAGATCAAATAGAATATGTTTCTTTCCATTCCTCGTGAGCCACTTATTTCTCCGAAACAAGAGATCAAAGTGATTTTCCTCCTTTTTCCCAATAAGTCGACGGCGTTACACCATTGGGATACTTCGAATAAACTAGAGTACATATAGGATACACCGGTGCTAAAACCTTTTCTCAAGATATCTTCCAAACTCTTGGGATCGTTGCTCCGGATGTTGTTCCCCCGGTTTGAAACCAGTTGGTTCCGTAGTTTTAGAATTCTGCTGATCCCAAGTACTCCATCTCCATCATTGCATATGGGAATATAGAAAGTAAAGAGGAAAAGGCATGACCAGAAGAATTGTGTAAAATAAGTGAATTTATCCAGTTGAGGCATTCTTGATTGAGATCAAATGATTCCCTCCTTTTGAAAGCCTGTAGGAGTAGTGTTTTGACTATAGAGAGCTGTGGTTGGTTGTTGACCAACTAAGAGCATGGGAGAAAAGAAAGAACTATCTCTGTGCTTCAATCACACCCGGCAAGACGAATCTCTTTCTCTTTCTATACGCAATTTCGGAAGAGTCTAGTTGATAGGATTCACTCACAGGTTTGAAACTTCTGAGCCCGGAAGGGCGCAGGAAGAATTCAAGTGAAATTGTTTTTGAGTTCAAAACGCCTCCAACTACTTAGGGGAACCTCTTCTTCTTCCGCTTTAGCAGAAAAGGCTTTCTCTTTACTTAAAAAATTTAGAGTCTTGCATAGATTTTTCCTATTTTTATGTCTCCTTCCTTCCTATTCTAATGAACGTGCAATCTAAGTCGCAATGAAGGACTATCGTCAATGCGGCTTCAGCCGCTAGATCCCACAGCAAGTATTCTCAGTCGGCGAAGCCTAGATCCCATGGTTGGAGTTTTCCCTCTTTGAAGAAAGAGCGGACGTCACTCGTCTGTATCAAATTCATAAACATCCTATAGAAAAATGATAATTGAGAGAAAAGTTTCCAAGTCAAAGACTCTCTACTCGTTTTCAAGCGGGACCCCTGCTCACCTTAACGAAGTGCCTTTCTTTCACTTCGAAAATGAGGGCCGGAAAAGGACTCGTTCTTGAAAAAAAAAGAGAAAACTCAAAAACCCTCGAGTCCAAGCCCGGAGTAGGGGATGTCCACCCTGCTGCCCCCCAAGAGAGTGGTCTTGCCCTTTGCCCTTGGCGAACTGGCAAGGGGTGCACCAAATCGCACAACCGAAACTCCAATATTCAGAAAAAACATATGCTTAACACATGCGTCAAGAACTCCGTTTTTCGGGTTAGCAGTTCCACCTCGTAGCGCTAAGCATAAAGTTCGCCGGCCGTACTACGAGTTAAACATTTGTGGGTATGGCGGGAATAGCACACTCCCCGGCGACTGTTTCACCCTAAAGGGTTGTCCCTTTTCCGAACCGAAAGACTAATAAGATCGAGATTTCTCACTACTAGCAGACCATGCGTTTAAACAAGACAGCTTCGTCCGATCCTCGACGGCAAAGATTGACAAGAGGGCAATGCCGTGCTACTCTTGGAATTTGTAAGGATGTCGGTTACATAAGAAAAAAAAAAGATTCACACTGAGATAACCAAGCTTACTACTAAAGTGGTGACAACCCGATCCCAAGAACTAAGATGAGACTACTACTCTCTTCTTTTATTTTTAGGGATCCTCGTGTCCTGAGGGTAGCCTTCTCTCAAAAGATCGGGTGAAAAAAAAAGAAAACCCCATAATTGCAGAGATCAGGAAGATAAGACCTACCTCTCTATGAGACATTCAAGATCTCTGATGCCAGAATGAAGAAGAAAGGGATAACGTTACAGCGCTATTCCCAATATACGTTATGAGCGAAGACCACTGCCAACACACACAAAGGCACACAGACCCGAGTTGACAAAGAGCAAAAACTCCGAGTCAATATACATCGACCCAACATTCACATCACATCAGTAGCTGGGTCAGCAATAGCCCAAGAATTCACTTCATATCGCCATCACGCCTTACGCCTAACCTCTGTAACCGAAGCTGAAGTCTATCATACCAGATGGCAGCAGAAGACATCTTTGTTGTTGACTAGCCTAGTTCCGCTAGGTGAAAAGGTGAAAGTCTCGTATGGACAGGGGTAGAGTTGCACAAGTAGTGCTCGATAAGTGGGTGCCTTTGTTTTCTCATTCGCGAATTACGGAAATTTTTATTGGTTGAGCGCTAACTTCATTGGTGGCATTTTTAATCCTGCCTCTTGTGCCACTCACTCTACTATATGCTGCCTATTTCCGCTCGAAAAGAAAAAGCTCTAGAACAGAAAAAGCATTTGAATAGTTTGAAGTTAAGACTCTTCCTCCCGTTGCTGCTTGCTTGCCCGAACCTCCTACTCTAATAGCCAAGCCGGATACGAGTATTAGTATTCATAAGCAAGCCCGCTCGCCAGGCGTGTAACAAGACATGGCCTTTTCCCAGAGTATCCACCAAGACTCGGTAAAAAGATTCACGCGGGTCACTCTTCGAGGTAAGTGAAACTTACTCCTCTATCCCTTCTATTGCCTCCCCTACATTACGACCCGCAGGCAGGTCATGTGGCTTGTCGTCTCGTGTATGGAGGATAGGCGGTCCTAAGCCGATCCCTTCCTTGATACCCTCATGGGAAGCAGCAGGACTGAGATCACCTTTATGGACCCCTCTATGGTCTCAGTACCTCATTCATCAGTCGCATAAAGGTACTCGGTGCGGGCATGGGTGAGACCGAACGGCATCACGAGCCACTCATACGGGCCCTCCTTTGTGCTGAAGGCCGTCTTCCATTCGTCTCCTCACCCAACCCATGGTTGTATCCACTTATAAAATCCACCTTTCAGAACGTGCGCCTTAAACTTAAATAAGAACGGCATAGTGATAGTAGCAGTAGCACGGGTTCACCACCACTCTTTAGGCTAGCTTTACTAGTTTCAAGAGAATGATTTTTTCTTCTAAAAGAGCGGGCACCCGAATTCCAGTTCGATCTTCCCCATTCTTGTGCTACGTGAGAATGGGAAGGAGTCAAATCTTTCAATCATCGAGTGACTGGCTAACTCTCCTCTTTCGAACTGGCTAATTCCAGCTAAGAAAGCCGGCTCCATAGGCCTCAAAAAGAGGTCGGTTGGTAAGATAGATTAAGACTCTATTACCATTACCAGATAGTTTACAGGTTGCAGAATCATGCATCATGCATTTGACTTGAAAGTCCCTGCATCTCTACAAGACCACAGATGCTCTCCTCATAGAATTGGATTCTATGATTATAATGCACAGAAAAGCTGTGTTCATCCCGAAGCTACTTACCACAAAAGACTTGTTCCAGAGCCTGGTATGTCCTGTGGGTGCCCTTCCAGGGGAATCCGGGATCAAAGTAGATTAGGTTAAGGCAAGCATGAGTTCAACCCTTTTCTCATCGGGCCAGGATCGATAGCCGTTCGACCTGAGGGAAGTGCGGTCAGATTCTGAATCCCAAATGTCTTGGTCTTGACCTTCGCTTCGAGGGACAAGCACCGCATCTAGGTAAGCGGCATCTAATTTAATTGATTCACCGGATCTTCCATCTACGAAAATGGAAGAGATGTCTCTTTCTGTTAAGGTCGGCTTCATGAAAGCAAGCAAGTTTAGCGAAAAGAGAGATGGAAAGAGATGGATTTTGCCCAGCCGTTGTCAGATCAATTCCCATTCATTCTTTAATGGAATAGGGAACGGGCAGAGGCTATCAGGAATGGGCGATAGCCTATGACTAAAAGTGCCGACTATCTATGAATGACCAGGATCGGCATGCCAATCGACGAGATGAGCCTACGAAAGATTGAAAGTTCAGACTATGATGACTGGCATCCTCACTTACGCAACGAAATGGAGTTGATGGAGTAGCCAGTGCCCTTGACTTATTCTCTTCGGTATCGCCTTCTCTCATCGTTAAAGGCGCCGCAAGGCACTCGACTAGAAGGAGTGGATGTTAGGCACGCAGGAAAGACTCTGACTATGCGCTGACTCTAGCCCGTCTTTCTAGGATAGACCTTTATATATACTTGTCTTTCCCCTTATAAGGGGATCGGTTGAGGCCCGACCTTTGGGGGTTTCCTACCTTGATGCCATAGTTTTGAGGGGGCTGAGCGGTGGTTTGGAAAGAAAGAGTGGCTCGATCTGATGCATCTTTTGGCGCTTTTCGGAGGTTAAACATAGACATAGAATATAGTGGCGGCGAGCTTTTGCTTACGAGTCCACTAAGAAAAAAAATAATAATTCTTAAATCGTCTGTTGTGTTCATTACCGAATCGGCTCTTTGATGACCCTTAGGCGAGTTCAGTAAGGCAGTTCAGCCACAGTGAGCTGAGGGTAGGACCGATAGACTGGTTCGCTAGCTGTGACAATAGGAGTTTAAGTCTTTGGCTTTTCTGTGTACCCAGAGAAAAGGAAAGGGGCTTAGGTCTTCAGTTGCTTACTCTTTTTTCTACGATCGAGGGAGAGTGAATGCTCCCATTGAATCTCTTGAGTTTGGTTAGAAATCGCATAATAAAAGAAGAAAGTCCGATTCCTCCAGTCCTGCCCACTCTTCACTCATCTTTTTATGTAAACAAGCGGTAGTAGGGAAAGACTTCTTGATGTAGTTGTAGTTCCATCTACTTTCGACTTTCATTGATCTTGCCTTGGTCTTCAGTCTAGCCAGAGAAAGTATAAAAAAATAAAGTAGAATGTTTCAAAACGAAAAACGTAATACAGTCATCTCACACGCTAGGCCAAAAAGGTTATTCCTGCTAGAAAATATCATAATCGAATCGCTAGGATGAAAGTGCTGATCTCAGGCAGGGAATACAGAGCACTCCAGCAACCATTGAACCGGATGCCTAGAATATGCTCTTTTCAGGACATGAGAATACGGTCTTTCTCCGCTTAAGCTTAAAAAGCCATGGCTTCCTTTTTTTGCCCCTATAAGGTGTGAAGCATTGATTTCCCCACCCAGCTATGAAAGTCTAAGTGATTGATAAATAACTTATTAGCCGATCCCATAATAGCTTCTTTTCACTCCCAAATCATGTACATATGGCACAACATTACAGGAAGCTTGAAGTGCAGCATTCCATTCTCGCATGTCTGCATGTCTATTCTCTCTTAGGGTCTATCTTTCCGTGCATTCATGCTTTCTGGATCAGCTTGGTCAGTTAGTCATTGCTAGTATTAGATCAGCTGCGGGCAATGCTTGCTACCGGGAACAGATTTATTTAGGATTTCGTCGTAGCAAGAACATGCCTGGCTCTACTAGTCAAGTAGAAATTCAAGTGGATCAGGAAATTGGTTGATTAGTCATCCTGGCTTGGGGCAAAGGCTCTCGTCCATTTCAAAAAGTGCAACTCTTCCAATGGGAAAAAAGGTAGCAATCTGGGGAAAGGGCTATAGCTTTGACTGATAGGTTACGGAGTTGAATACTTGGAGCTAGAGCGAAGCCGTGATCCTAACTCTCAGGAGGAAGTGCCTCAATTGTTAAGGGGAGAGTTCCAGACGAGATAGGCTTGACGGTACCTAAAAAGAAGATGGCCTTTAGAAAGAGGCTAAATATAAAAAAAATGCCTTTTTTTCCTTCTACCGATCCCAGTTCGGCTAAGACGAAGAAAGTCTCCTCCCATATTGGTCTGCTCTACTGCAGCTTGTATCATTGCCTCAATCTCCATCTTTCCGAGAGGCTTCTCCATGGGGACCACAGAACGATCATAGTATAACTCTTCAATAGGAGATTCATAAGCGAATCGCTTTCGGGGCCTCTCGGATTGCCCATTCATGAAATAAGGTGCAGGAGTTCTTTGCATCCGTAGAGTAGGCTCATCCATGATTGGGAATCGGAATGTGGGTACTTGAATGGATGCCCCTCCATTGATCTTGGCTTACTTCATTGCATTCATGAATTCTTTGTTTGATTCTTCGCCCTTTCTTCCGACCATATTTCTATTCTTTCCTCATCCTTTGTACTTTGCTCAGTCTGTTCTATTATTTGTTCCACTTTGATTTCAATATCCTATAAGTCAAAATCCAATCTATGCTACTCGGCATGGCATCCCCTCTCAGAAGGTTTAGCTTTTTCCCAAGGCTACTTTACTACTCTACTACGCTATTCTTTTCTTCTTTTAAGATAAGAAAGGATCTCTCCTCACTACTTGCCAGGGGACGGGTGAATTGATGCTTGAAAAGGAAAAAAGATCTTTACTCCCCGACTTCAAGATCGGATTTCTTCTATGACTACAGATTTCCTTTCTATCGCCTGGATGGATGGCCAACTCATTTCATTCCAGGTGAGAGGGGAAGGATGGATCCATCAGCAGCTGGCAGGCTCTATTCCTGCCATTCTGTCTGGCCGTGAGCTTTGTTTGCATCGGCCGACCCAACAGGCTATCCCACCACTAATGGAATTAAGACTAGAGAAAGAGAGGTAAGTGGGGAAAGCGCCAGGGCTAGTATTCTTTTCCATCGAAGAGGGATGGGCAGATGGACCAGTACTGATCACTTGCCTACTCTTGCGGCGGGAGGATGCGAGGAGTTTTCGAGAAGTGGAAATGGAGGCAAAGGAATGCCGACATCTAAAGCCTATTTTGAGTAATATGCCGCAACTCGTCTGCTAGAAGGATGGAATGGCTTTCCGATAATACAGAGCATACATAGTTCTGTCGTCCGGGTAACAGCTTAACAGGTCTGCCCGGGCGTTGCTGTCAAGAGAATGAGTTTTCCAATAGATAGACTATAAAAGGTATGCTGGAGAGAAGAATAGGAATACGAGTTGTTCCCGAGTTAAAGTAACTGCGATGGCTCTTTCCTGCCTTTCATCGATAGGTAGCTTCAACGCTATACCCCTCTATTAGAGATGTTGATGTTGTGTCACTTCCCCGCAAGACTTCCAATGTGTTGATTCGAGGAGAATGAACTTCTTCAGAGGAGACCTGGTATGTCATCTTGCTTAGTTAGGTTGGTCGAGAAGGGGCATTGCCCATTGCCAAGTGGGAATTGGTATCAACCGGGGCTGATCCAGCAATAGAGCAGGTGAGACTGAGCATCTTGTTGGGATGGTTTTCCCTGAAATTCGTATGAGTGTGAATTTGACTTTGATTCCTGCGTCTCTCGGTTCCTTCTCTGATTCGAGGGGGCTGGTACATAGAACCGGGGAGAGGCTAAAGGTAATATAAGAGCTTCAAACATGACGGGATCCCGGGTTTAGGATTGAAGGAGATATGGAGCCAGCGTAGACACCTTGCGTAGTACTTCCTTGGCTGGAGCGTAACCGATACATCCTCTTGCTCCTAGCAGTGGGACCAGGGGTAGTCTCCACATCTGATAAGACAGGATCCAGTAGGCATCCATATTGATTTCCAATAGGTGAGCGAAGTTCCCAGCTTCTGAATTGCCCCAGTCCAAGTCTTCCTGTCCCCAAACTGCTCCAAGGTGCCCTCGCAAACTCTTTCAGGGTATCTCTATCTGTGGACCAGGAGCTCTCTCAAGTTCCTTTCCATCGCAGTCAAGTACCTTCGTACCTTTCCCATGTATCAGGTGGCTAGTCATCCAAACATAGAGCAGCTGTGTACAGCACCGCAATGATCCCTTCTCTTTTCTCGGCAATGCTTGAGTCTCAAGAATGTCTCCGCCAGGATAGCAGCCACCGGATTCACCTTAGCCTTTTCTACTTCTGTTAAGAGATTGACCGCGTCCTCATCAAGGATATTGTGTGCTGAGGGAAAGAGGACTAATCCGTAGATCGCCAGAGCGAGGACACTCAGTCGGCGTGTACTGTATTGATCTCCCCGGTGTAGCTCAAAAAACCTCCCGGATATGGCTCCAATACCATCCGTGTCTATCTCCTTTGTTCTGTATCTTAGCCTGCCAGACCTCGGCTTTTATATCAGTCAAACGATACAGCCCTCTAGCGGCCCTGAGCCTTAACCCGAAGGAGAGTGAAAAGACTTTCTTCAGTATCCCATCTGTCTATTAGTGAAAGCGGAATTCCAAACCTCGTATGGAGTGGGAAGAATACGAATTTTTGATGGCAAGACTCAGTATAATTGTCCTCCTTTCCTTCTCGGTCAACTTCTCCCCTTTACCACTCCGTTTTCGAACATCTCCTTAAGAATAGCATAGGCACCCGGGTCTTTCCAACCGGAAAGGCAGGTATAGCAATTTCTTTTCTCCCTCTCCTACCTAGCGCACTAGAATAGGTAGTATAGGTCACAGCAAGTTTTCGATCTGCCGCAGGCTAGGATTACAGGTGGGACCCGTCTTTCCCTTCCTGTCTCTCCTCTCCTTTCAGTCACATGTCACCTGTCAAGAAGAGGACATGCATGTGTTAAGCAACTGACATTTCCGAGTTGTTGATGCTATCTGCAGTTAAAAAATGGAGAAGGATCTTGGGCCACCGGAAGTAACCATTTTCATTTGAAAGCCCCCTAGGAGAGCAGTCTACCACAAGATCAAGTTAGAGCCTGGGCGTAAAGTTTGTTTTAGTACCTGGTTGGTGGGCTTTTCTTGAATTGCTTTGGTTCATGAATGTAAAACTGGGAACTCGGGACCAATCGGAACCGAAGTTCTAAATAGTCTTTTTTTGTTTTGGTTAAATCCAAAAAAAAAGATGAGGCCTACCCAGTTCGGGTAGGGAGAAGGGAGCGGGAATGAGGGCCCTTTTCACCTTATGTTGAGTCAATCAAAGACAGCTGATCATGACGCGAAGAGAGTAGGCTGCACGTGACAGACTCTGCTCCTATTTCATATGCTGTTCTTGCCGAAAAAGGCTTATCTGGTCTCAACCTCTTCCGGTCTTAAGTTGCTTACTCCTTTCCATACGACCCGAGGTACGAAGTCTCTCTTCTGCATTTGACCTGAGACTGGGAGTTGAACTCTATCGATACGGCTAGGAAGAGGAAGGAAAGAAGCATGTAAGCCCATTTTCCCAAGGGGAGGAAACGAAACTCAAAAGGAGGAGTTCCTATCTCCATAATAGGAGCAATTCCAATGTTATCAAAAGTGGATCTATCGATCCGAACCCCCCAGCCCCATTGAATCTGATAAGAACAAATCATAAGCCCGAGGTCCCCCCTTATCCAGCGGGGTACTGTCAAACTGCTTATCTCTATAAAAAGTATAACCTCCTCGCCCTCATTGCCGCAGCACCTGTGAAAGTGGCAGCAAGAACCAAAGCACCTACAAGAACAGCCAAAGCAACCAAGGACTTCTCCTCCGGAAAAGGTAATTGACTAATAAGATAAGGAAGGGAAGCCCCATAAAAGAAAAAACCATATGACAAAGGAACAATAAAAAATAGGGGACAAGACAAATGAAACAACAAATCGAAAGAAGGAAGCTTGCTACCACTAGTTAATAAACAAAGGGAAGGATTTACACAAGAAAACGGCAAGTCCCGGGTTTTTTTATTTTGTCGAGGGTCTCGAATAACATGACCCAACCCCATCTCAGGAGATTAGTTAAAGCGGGGATTAGGGTGTGTTGAAGAAAGGGAGCCATAAACACTCTTTCTTCCAGTAAGACCCTTGACAATCTGAATAGGCTTGATCCCCTTACCACGAGTCAAAGGATTCTGCATAAGGAACTTATATAGCTCCTCCTGCTTCTCCCAAACACGGAGGAAGTCGAAAACTAAGACTATTGCTACTGCTGGAACTGCTAGGGTTCGAAATGAAAGCATTCGAACTAAGAGTCGAATGAAGAGAAGAAGATCTACCATCACTATTCCGACTATGACGATGAGACAGAAGAAAAGAGGAAAGTTTTTTAGTAATGGATAGGATAAGAACAAACATTCAATGAAGCTCTGGGCACACCTTTACGGGGGGCCTCTTGTCTTGAAGTGACAGAGGGGTTTCCTCTGAAAAGAAGAGGGAAGGAGACTTTACTTACTTATGGCCCAACACACAAAAAAGAGGTTCTACAGTAAGACAGGAGCAGAACAACCGACCAGATATTTTAAGGAGAGGAGGGAAAGCACATAAGCAGTCACGCTAGCACGCAAGTCAGCTAGGCACACAGGGAACCAGATGAGGCAATAGATCACGTAAGTTGCTCCCTCGCCACAGCAACTTGAACAATTTCTCAATGCCTTCCCGTCTCAGCTTATCCACCACTACCTTCATCACCAGCAGCAGAGACGGTAGCTTCATAGGTAGTTTTGCTAGTCGGTTCAGTAGCAGTATATTCAGCAGAAGTTGTTGATTCTGTTGACCAAGATAGAGGAGCACTCCCCACGGATCAGCCTCACCATCATGCAAATGCAGAGGTATCTCATTTGCGCAGAGCTCGCTACCAACCTCACAGATCCCACTCAATCTTTTACACCGATGTATCGTACTCTCTCGACCAGGTCATCATAAGAAAAAAGTTCGAAATCTTTCCGAAGTGAGAGAAGGAGGGAAGGCGCGCTACAACTAACATAACAGCCAGCTGAAAAAGGCTAGCGCGCAATGGCTTTCTCTGAAAGGGCTTCTTCAAGCTCCGCCCAACCTATACAAGGTGCTGCTCGCTTTCTCTCAGCCACCAGTGGCTTATGTAGTGGTCGGCATTCCTACGTGCTCCTCTTTGCCCCCCTACTTAAGAATCCAAAGGTGACCTTTGGCTGTTGTCTTGACGCTTTGGTTACGAAGGTTGCCGGGGTCTAGGTTTATGGATGGATTTAGTCAGCGAAAGTCCCTCAAACTCAATCAATATCAACAACATGTCGTGACCGGTTAGGCTTGGTTGATTTTGTCAGAAAAGAAAGTAGGTTTCGGGGGTTCATTGATTAGTACACCTCCGGTGCTGGTAAGGTCGGGACCGTGGTCGTCCGTCTCCGGTTTGCCGGCCGATAAGATCTCTGAGATTGACCAGCCAGCTGGGTTGGTTTGGCTATTCCTTTCTATTGAAAAGGAGTCAGCTGTCTGCGCGAGTCACCTTCTTCTAGGCTCCGCTGGACGACACGGCATTATCGTTTAAATATAGGCCGGCCGTACTTGTGATGGTTCCCAAAGATCCAATATGACCACTTAGGTCTACGTTGCCACGATATTGTTCTATGGAAGCGGGCGGGCTGTTAGAAGTTCGGCCCGGTTTTTTTTGGTGTCGTAGGGGAGGGATTGATTGACCTTTCTAACGCATATTCAGTCGTACCGGCATGGCCCCACTGATTTGTTTTCGATCGGAGCATCAAGCAGCGCAACCCGGTTCTACTTGACTAAGCCCCGTGCTCGTCCAAGGAGGGAGTTTGCTTTACCCAACTCCCTTTTTGATA